AGATTTAGTTACGATTCGAACTAGACTTTTCTATCTTTATCCATGGATCCTTTACTTATACTTAAAAAATTGGAAGTATTGATCCAATTCAAAAACAAAATTATGTTTCGCAATTTGATAATCCAAATTTTCAATTTCGAATTGACCCTTGGATACAAATCACGAGAACGGATATTTTTCCCCAAATCTTTTATTTGAATTTTAGAGTGAAAGGATTCAACTTTAATCCTTTTAAGAAATAAAGTTTTTGATTGGAATATCAATTAAACTGAATGACCCCTTAACTATATAAGGGGATTAATTGAACGAATCACACTTTTACCACTAAACTATACCCGCTACAATGCGATTATTGTCTAAAAAAGGGCCTTTTGTCGAACAAGAGAATCGGATGTAATCAAGATAGAACAAAAATTCAAAATAATCATGAAATGAAAATTCGAAATTAGAACGTTGACGTCTTTGTCAGGAGTCCTAATGCAATTAGGAAAGGAGGAGTTATTTCGTTTAAATAACTAAATTTCATAATTCAAAATTTCATAATTAAAAAAAACTCTTTTGTTGGATGGATTTTGACAGATATGGCTCGACAAAACAACTTAAGTCATAAGACAAAAACAAGTGGATTGTGAAAAAATCCCTAGTTCCATTTTTCCTTTTTTTCAGTATTTTTTTCCAGTAAAAGTAAAAAAAATGGAAATAAAAAAAAAAGAAACGAAAGAATAATAAGAAATGACACTTTGATTCTAATTCTATATCATCATAGGAATGGAAATAGTCCTTCTTTTTCTTGTTCGTTGAATACAATAAAAGAAGTATTTCATTTTTGGGTTTTCAAATCAAATCCAAATAAATTCTTTTTGTTTATGTTATGGTTCGCATTTTTTCTATGGTTCGGCGGTATGGTTCATTAGAACAAAAAAAGGCCCGGCTGGGTACTGACCAGGCCAGGCCGTCGAAGTGGAAATAAAAAAGGCCCTGTTGAACGAAATTAAAGAGATATTCTTTTCTTTAGGTTTTTTCTATTTTATCTCTTTCGAATGCTTTCTGTCTTTTAATTTTCTATAAATGATAGAAATGGAATTGCTGATAAAAGTTAGATCTATTTATATAATAGAATACAAAAGACAATAAAAAAAATATATTCTATAAGCTATATTTTCTATGAGCTGTATAATCAATTTACTTTCTATATGCTCTAGAATATCGAGAATATAGAAAGTAAAGATATAAAATAAAGTAAAGACGGGCTTTTTTCAAGCATTATTTTTTGTGTAATGTAACAATGTAACTGTGTAATGTAACAATGTAACATAGTAATTATTTTTTTTTTTCAATTAGGAGAGATGGCTGAGTGGATTAAAGCGTCGGATTGCTAATCCGGTGTACGAGTTATTCGTACCGAGGGTTCGAATCCCTCTCTTTCCGTTTCGGTCGATCGCTTCGTATCTTTCAAATTCCAATTTAGCGAACACTTTTCCTTTTTTTTTAATAGTAACAGATGTGGAATCGAGAAAACCCTAAGAACATTGATACGACTAAAGCAAGCAACCCCTTCTTTTTTTATTCTTCGCGTCCGGGATTACGCCCTGGATCATTAGACAGGAATCCGAAGATGAAGAGAGAAACAAAGAATATCACTACGGTGTAAACAAAGAGTTTGAGAGTAAGCATTACACAATCTCCAAATAAGTTTTTTGGGGAAAAGAAAAAAAAGAATAGATTCTCTATTTTTATACTACATATCCGATTTTGACATCAAGAAATGAAGTTCTTTTTAGAATTTCGATTCTATAATCTATAAATAGAAAAGAGTTTTCAGAAATTCACACAATTCGAATTCAACATTGTGGTTGGCTCTAATATGGTTTCAGTGAAAAAGGGTCATAATCAACAAATAGCAAATGGGGGATCAAAATGGATCGTGGCTCCCCACGAATTTAACTGTTTGAATTGCGGCGAGGGTTCGTTCATATTGTACGACTCATCTGATCTTATCCATTGTTAGAATTTTTTTCTCGAACTCGAATAAATTATGAATTTTTCTAGTCCAATATTAAGGATCTCATCGAAAACTTACAGCAGCTTGCCAAACAAAGGCTAAGAGAAAAAATAGAAGAGGTATTACTGGTATAAAATCTACAATTGGATTCAAAAAAGCGTAGGCCTCGGGCAATTTGGCGAATAAAAAACTACTCGAATAAAGGGCAGAATTAAGACAGATATACATTAAACTAAAGATATTAAGCATAACAAACCTTTTTTTTTTTTTTTTGGAGATAATTGTATTTTGATTGAGTTATTAATATCTTATTGATATAAGATAAAAAGGAAGAAAAGAAAGTAAGGTAGACAAAAAAAATACTTCTTGGAACCGAACCAATCAAAACCCAAATCCTTCTATTCTCGTGTGAGAATTGAATAAATCATACTTTCATACAATATCTTAATTGAATTCTATGTAATGATCAAGAAATTAAGTTTGATTTTACACCTACACGTGTCACAACCCTAAACTAAAACAATAATCGAATTTTAGGGCTTGGACTGGAATTGACGAACACCCAATACTACGGTTTATTAGTACCGAATAGAAATTGAAATGGGGCGTCGCCAAGTGGTAAGGCAACGGGTTTTGGTCCCGGTATTCGGAGGTTCGAATCCTTCCGTCCCAGGCCGGACAGAAAAAAAAAGAATTCCCCCCTTTGAGCAACTCTCTTAAGTATAATTTTTGATAAAATGTACGTCTTTTTTTTTTGATTTTCAAAAATGATTTTCGGAATCAGACCTTTTTTCACAAATTAAATCGAATTCAAATAATACAAAAATGGAACTGAATGCATTTGTGGTCCACGCAAGCGGGGAACGCCGATCACAAGAGTTTGAATTTAAAAACCTTGGATGGGCATTTTTGCGTAGGCCCCCCCTTTCCTTCCCCTTTCATATTTAAGTAAGTTTCTTAGAAAAGTCTTACGTTCCCTATCGAGTTGAATTTTCAAAGATACATTCTAAATCGAAATGCGAAAGCCTCCTCATTTCTTATCTTTTTACAGTCCCAATTATTCTCTTTTCATTTCGGAATTCTAAAGAAGAGGGTATTCCTGGTACTGATTGAATTCGGGATTAAGTCTCTTAAGTAAGACTGGGTTCGATTAAAATAAAAAAAAAAATTAGAAGGAAACAGTGTGGGACTTTTTGTCTTTGTATCTATACAAAATAGTCTAGCATCCCTAAAATAGGATCTTTTTTTAGGATTCATCATCCCCGCAGAAAGAATTTGGGGTGGGAGTAGATAAGAGTTAGGGAACAACGAAATATACCGATTTGAATATCGGTGTCGGTCCAAATCTCATTAACCAATAATCCTGTTCCACATGGAATGGATTTTCTTTGACCCTAACCCAAAATTTTAGGTATTTTGTCTTGGGCTTTATTTAATGAATAATTGTAAATCTCGGGAATAACAATTGATACGGGGGTGATTCATACAACTTATTTACAGTATTTTCAATTGGGGTAAAGATTATTGAATCTGAAGCCCACGACAAAAAAAAAACGACGCAAAATTTGAGGAAAGGCTTATATGCATGGATTGCTATCCTTCTATTTCAGAGATAATGTTCTTTCGCTTTTTTTAAGATTTGTGGTGAGCCCTTACCTTACTATTAAATATTTAACATACAATATACATAATTACTTCCAACGAAAATTGTTCAGTCTAATCTGATAGATATGGAAATCACCCATTTTTTTTTTTGTAATTCTGATTTGATCTTTCATTTCAGGATTCCGGATGAAAGACTAACAATATAAATATTCCCTTCATATACAAGGAAAAAAGACTGTGTATAGACTGAAGCAATGACTATTCATGATTCCATAATGGAATCAATTACATACCAGTTCCAAACTAGAGAAATGTTATGGTAAAACTTCGTTTGAAACGATGTGGTAGAAAGCAACGTGCGACTTGAAGGACATGATCCGCTGTGGATTTGCATCCACCATTTTCGATTTTATATGAATGGGCTCTTGGCTCGACATTCTTTCTTCTGTTCTATTAGAATCCTCACCTTTTGGTGGGTGGTAATGGAACTAGGACAGGATGGAGCTCGAGTAAAAGTATTTCTTCATTTCTCAGGGGCAAGGGTCTAGGGTTAATACCAATCAATAAGTTGGAAAAAACTTCGTAAGTCAATTTCGATTTTGATATAGAAATCGAAAGGATCTGATTCGAGCAATTTATAAATCCAAAAGCAAGGGGAAATTTTGTTGGAATTGGGAAAACTCTTTCTATCAAAAGTTTATCCCGTAGCAATCAATTGTTCGTATGATTCTTTGATAGAAAGAAATCAAAAAGGGGTGTGTTGCTGCCATTTTTTCAAAATTTAAAACTAAAAAACATTAAAGATCGCCGAAGTAATGTCTAAACCCAACGATTCAAAGCAAAGAGAAAGGGTCCTGGAACAAGGAAATACCATTTTCAATTGTCTCAACAATTCGATCAGAATGAAAAATCCAAAAATCGATTCGATTCGAAACGAGACAAACAAAAAAGAGGCTTGAGACCACTCAAAAAAGGAAATGCCTAAGGATTTTCGTTTGGGCTTTGAAACTTATCCAACTTGAGTTATGAGAGTAGGAATGCTTTTTTGTTTCTTTTGAAAAATGAAAAAGAAACAAAAAAAAAAGAAGGGCTTAAATCTCTAATTGATTTGATTATTTTATAGATCTATTTTAGATTCTAATTCTATACATAGACATAACTCTCACTTCTAACCATTTTTTTCTCGAGCCGTACGAGGAGAAAACTTCTTATACGTTTCTAGGGGGGGTATTGTTCATCTATATCTATCCCAATGAGCCGTTTATCGAATCGTTGCAATTGATGGTCGATCCCGAAGAGAAGGAAGAGATCTTCAGAAAGTGGGTTTTTATGATCCGATAAATAATCAAACCCATTTAAATGTTCCCGCTATTCTATATTTCCTTGTCAAGGGTGCCCAACCTACAGGAACCGTTCATGATATTTCAAAGAAAGCGGGGGTTTTTACAGAACTTAGTCTTAATCAAATTAAATTCTATTAAGGAATAGAACAAAAAAAGAGGGTGTGGAGGAGTCTTATATAGTTTTGTAGAATTTTTTCTTTACTACCCCCCCCCTTTTTGTTCTATTCATACCTTTTTCTTTTCGGTTTTTTTCAAGTATTTATCTAAAAAAGTATTCCTAAAGTTTTTTATTTATCTAATTCTTTCTATTTATTAATATATAAAATTTGATTTGTTATTTGAATTTGAATTCAATTTAATAAATCAAATTTTAACTCTTTTTGTTTTCGTCATTTTATTTTTTTTTTAGTATTTTCTCAATCTTGATATTCAATATTCAATGTCATATTGACAATAGTGGATTGAACAAATATAATTCGATCGTGTAAAGATGAACCCATTTATCTCCGTCCTAGAGGTTTTTTTCTTTTTATGTTCAGAATCAATTAGAAATTTTTTGATTCGAGTTCTTGCTAGTTTAATATTTTGATTCCATTGTGAAATTGAATTTCGTTTATTTATTTTTATTCCGATTCTATCTACCCATTCGAATTCTTTGGGTTGCTAACTCAACGGTAGAGTACTCGGCTTTTAAGTACGGCTAGCATCTTTTACACATTTCTATGAAGCAAGGGATTCGTCCAAATCTTCGGGAGAGTTTGTAAGACCACGACTGATCCTGAAAGGAATGAATGGAAAAAACAGCATGTCGTATCAATGGATAATTTTGAGAATATTTTATTCTTGTTCAATTGACACAAAACCAAGTTTGAATTCTTGGCGCGGAACAAAAGAAATTTCATGAAAAGTTGGGTCGAGTGAATAAATGGATAGAGCCCTAGGGTTCTAATTATAGGGAAACAAAAAGTAACGAGCTTCGGTTCTTAATTTGAATGATTATCCGATCTAATTAAACGTTAAAAATATATTAGTTCCTAACGCGGGGAAAGGTTTTCCCATGAGTGGATTATCGATTTATTTAATGAGTCCTAAGTATTCGTGAATCCCTATTATGGGTTGTAGATGAATGTGTAGAAGAAGCAGTATATTGATAAAGATAGTTGTTTTTTTCCAAAATCAAAAGAGCGATTGGAGTGAAAAAATAAAGGGTTTCTAACCACTTTGTTATAGTATAACAAACATAAACCAATTCAATTAACTGGAAATGAGAGGATAGAGAATCCGGTGATGAGTCGACCCGTTTTCAAGGTATCTACTTTTTTTACTACAATACTTTGTTTTCACCGTATCGCACTATGTATCGTTTGATCGCCCACTAAATCCCTTACCTTTGTTTTTAATCGAATTTCAAATGGAGGAATTTCAAGTATATTTAGAACTAGATAGATCTCAACAACACGACTTCCTATATCCACTTCTTTTTCGGGAGTATATTTATGCACTTGCTTATGATCATGGTTTAAATAGCTCGATAATTTCATTGGAAAGTGGGGGTTATGACAATAAATCTAGTTCACTAAGTGTGAAACGGTTAATTACTCGAATGTCTCAACAGATTAATTTGAATATTGCTGCGAATGACTCTAACCAAAATCCAATTTTTGGGCACAACAATAAGTTGTATTCTCAAATTATATTAGAGGGATTTGCTGTCGTGGTGGAAATTCCATTTGCCCCACGGTTGGTAGCTTTTTTAGAAGGGAAAGAGTTTGAAAAATCTCAAAATTTCCAATCAATTCATTCAATATTTCCTTTTTTCGAGGACAAATTGTCACATTTAAATTATGTGTTAGATGTACTAATACCCCACCCTATTTGTCCCGAAATCTTGGTTCAACCCCTTCGCTACTGGGTAAAGGATGCCTCTGCTTTCCATTTATTACGGTTCTTTCTCCACGAGTATTTTAATTCGAATAGTCTTATTACTACAAAGAACTCTATTTCTGTTTTTTTAAAAAGGAATCCAAGATTGTTATTGTTTCTATATAATTCTCATGTATATGAATATGAATCCATCCTCTTTTTTCTCTGTAACCAATCGTCTCATTTACGATCAACATCCTCTCGAGTCCTCGTTGAACGAATGTATTTTTATGGAAAAGTCGAAGATCTTGTCGAAGTCTTTGCTAAAGATTTTCAGGACATCTTATGCTTGTTCAAGGATCCTTTCATGCATTATGTTAGATATCAAGGAAAATCCATTTTGGCTTCAAAGGATACGCCTCTTCTGATGAATAAATGGAAATATTACCTTGTCGGTTTATGGCAATGGCATTTTCACGTGTCGTCTCAACCAGGAAGGGTTCATCTAAACCACTTAGGCAAGTACTCTATCAACTTTCTGGGCTATCTTTCCGGTGTGCGACTCAATTCTTTGGTGGTACGGAGTCAAATGCTAGAAAATTCATTTCTAATAGGTAATTCTATGAAGAAGGTCGATACGACCGTTCCAATTATTTATCTGATTGGATCATTGACGAAGGCGCGGTT